TTTTTTTTTTACTTAATGAAATGAAGCACAAGAAAGAACAGGCCTTATTATTCCTACATCTTAGGAAAATTTCCTTGAGACTTCAAAATGGGTCACTGCGTATTTTACTTGTGCTTAACCTTTTCCGATTCTACTAAAAAAAAACCGTTCCTATAAGAACTTTTTAGAGGCGGATTTTTTGACCCTTTCATCGGGGTCAGAATCCCTTTTTGACTATGCGCTAGTGATTCCACTATTATTAGTGAACAATAATGGAATAATTCCTTGATAGAAATAGGGGACATAATTTACATGGATATAGTAAGTCTTGCTTGGGCTGCTTTAATGGTAGTTTTTACATTTTCCCTTTCACTCGTAGTATGGGGAAGAAGTGGACTCTAGAGGTATTACTAATTTTGAGTTGAAGAATCAAAGCATATCCATTTTTTTTGTATAGATGATTTTTTTTTTCTTTTTTGATTTGGTTTTTATTTGTTTCCCCTCTTGACTCATCAACGAGAAAAAAAGTTCTGCTATATTATTAATTGGATCCACATCCTCTATGGGAAACAACCTATAGATAGGAATTGTCCAAGGAAAGACTATCAAATAAGATCTTACCTTAGGCAAGTCGCATATTATATTGCGTACTTAACTTACCAATTGTTTTCTTATTTTCAAAATTTTATCTATATTATATGCTTTTCTATAGGCTTTATTGACTCATTTCATATTTTATGAGTCACTTCATGCCGAAAGAAAGAGTGAAAATGATGGGTTTTCGGGATCCGAAGAAATTATCAGAGAACCCCTTGGTCAGATGTTAACTGCTCAATCAATTACTTCTTCGGTATGCCCATACTTTTTTTTTTTGAAAATAATCCGAGATCTAGCAATGAGAGCCGTAATTTTATTAATTGCTTTTCAGTTATTTCAGATTGATTGGAATCAAGACAAATTAAATAGATGAAGTAAAGAAATCGAATTAGGATACTATGTACATTCCATATATCAATACATATATCAAGAACATATAGATTGTAGATTAATCTACATTAAATTAAGCCTTTCTTTTTATACAGTACAACTTGTTAGATTACAATAACAAAAATAGTGAGTATGGTAGAAAGAAATATATGAATCTTTCTACCATACTATCGGATCTCATAGAATACTATAGCGCTGATTCTAGTCTGCTCATTTCGTCATTTAATTTAAGTTAAGACGTGAGACTCAAATCCTTTTGATTTCTTCTATTTCGTCAATCATTGACTAAGAAAATAAATCAAGTTTGATTCCAATCAATCACTTTGACTGACTGTTTTTACGTATATTATAAGTAAAAAAGCAGTAGGAACTAGAATGAAGAGTGCAGTAGCAATAAATGCGAGAATATTTACTTCCATAATCTCATTGTTTTTTATTTGGCAATAACTCGGGATTTAATCCCATAGAGATGATAAATCTTTCGCCTGTCAATTCAATGGGATGAATTACACCTCGATGATATTGAATCAGATCAATATCATGAATAACAATATCGGAGCTATCAAATCAATTCATCGTCGAGAATTGAATAGTATAACATAGGAAGATCTTTTATCCATAACTCGTCAAAAATTGGATTCCGGATCCAACCCTTTTACTTTTCTTTTTTATTTGAATTTATCCTTCTTTTCCATTCTTGTTTTTTTCTATAACCTAGCACCTTCCTTCTAGAATCATCTGATGATGTATGATTTGAACACTCTTAAGTTTCCATTGGTTACAAAAAAAAAACAAACCAAAACAAACAAAAGAAGCGAAATCGAAAAGAAGGAAAGGGATTAAGTACTTTTTTTTTTAACAGAATTTAAGAAAATAAATAAGTGTGATAAAAAATAGATTCTTTCAAACTAGTAATTGAAGTTAGACAAACTCGGAACCCGAAAAGGAAAGAAATACCTTTCATTTTCACTTCAAAGCAAAAAAAGAAAACTAAAAAGAATCCCCGTTGGGAATCAAATTCGACTATTTGTATCCCTTTTCACATTCAATTCAAACGGAGAGATGAATTAATGTATTTTTTATTGGATTTGATTCCGTCGGGACTGACGGGACTCGAACCCGCAGCTTCCGCCTTGACAGGGCGGTGCTCTGACCAATTGAACTACAATCCCAGGGAAATAAAAAAGAAAGAGTAGAGTATAAATATTCTTATGATTGCATTTAAACCAGTTCTATTTAGATTAGAATCGCCGTGTTATAACAGTTAGAACACGACACGGGATATGAGATTAATATCCCCCTACCCTAAATGGGCGCTTTCTGAGAGCGACATAGTAATCCTTTTGTTTTCGTTATTGAAAAATCGAGTGATAATCAATCATCACTTTAAACAAAATGATAAAAAAAGCCAATCGTTTTTTTTTTTCTTCTTTTCCTTACACTTTCTAATTAGTAATTAGAGATCCTGATATGAAATTTGATTGTTAGCAAAATCAGAATTTTTGGGAACAAATAAAAATAAATAGAACAGAGC